GCTAACGTAGCTTAAACAAAGCATAACACTGAAGATGTTAAGATGGACCCTGAAAAGTCCCGCGGGCACAAAGGCTTGGTCCTGACTTTTCTGTCAGCTTCAGCAATATTTACACATGCAAGTATCCGCACCCCCGCGAGAATGCCCCACAGTTTCCTCCCTAGGAAACAAGGAGCTGGTATCAGGCACGCCTTTGCAGCCCAAGACACCTTGCTTAGCCGCACCCCCAAGGGAATTCAGCAGTGATAAACATTAAGCCATAAGTGAAAACTTGACTTAGTTAAAGCTAAGAGAGCCGGTCAAACTCGTGCCAGCCACCGCGGTTATACGAGAGGCTCAAGTTGACAGCCTTCGGCGTAAAGCGTGGTTAAGGAGCCCTAACAACTATAGCCAAACCCTCTCACAGCTGTTATACGCACTCGAGAGCATGAAGCCCAACAACGAAAGTAGCTTTATTACCCCTGACCCCACGAAAGCTGTGGAACAAACTGGGATTAGATACCCCACTATGCACAGCCCTAAACTTCGATAATATCTTACAATTATTATCCGCCCGGGAACTACGAGCATTAGCTTAAAACCCAAAGGACTTGGCGGTGCTTTAGATCCCTCTAGAGGAGCCTGTTCTAGAACCGATAACCCCCGTTAAACCTCACCTTCTCTTGTTCTCCCCGCCTATATACCGCCGTCGTCAGCATACCCTGTGAAGGAACTATAGTAAGCAAAATTGGTAAAACCCAAAACGCCAGGTCGAGGTGTAGCATATGAGAAGGGAAGAAATGGGCTACATTTCCTCGTGGAGGAAATACGAATTGTGCCATGCAACAGCACATGAAGGAGGATTTAGTAGTAAGCAGGAAGCAGAGTGTCCTGCTGAACCCGGCCCTGAAGCGCGCACACACCGCCCGTCACTCTCCCCAAGCCAACACCCTCATTTTTATAAAACCTTAACCAGGCAAAGGGGAGGCAAGTCGTAACATGGTAAGTGTACCGGAAGGTGCACTTGGAAAAATCAGATCGTAGCTAAGATAGAAAAGCATCTCCCTTACACTGAGAAGTCGCCCGTGCAAGTCGGGTCGCTCTGAAGCCCAACAGCTAGCCTCTTAACCTAAACTCAAAAAACTTATATATATAAACCCCTATATACTAACCCCACAAATCAAATCATTTTTCCACCTAAGTATGTGCGACAGAAAAGGAAAACGTGAGCGCTATAGAAAAAGTACCGCAAGGGAAAGCTGAAAGAGAAGTGAAAGAATTCAGTAAAGCACAGAAAAGCAGAGCCTAATACTCGTACCTTTTGCATCATGAATTAGCAAGTCCCCTCAAGCAAAAAGTTTTTTAGTTTGACACCCCGAAACTTGACGAGCTACTCCAAGGCAGCCTAGTGATAGGGCAAACCCGTCTCTGTGGCAAAAGAGTGGGAAGAACTTTGAGTAGAGGTGACAGACCTACCGAGTCGAGTTATAGCTGGTTGCCTGGGAAATAAATAGAAGTTTAGCCTTTTACCTTCTCCTATCAACCCTGGCCTGCCCTAAGCCCAGAAAGCGAGAATGCTAAAAGAGTTATTCAAAGGGGGTACAGCCCCTTTGAAAAAAGATACAACTTTAGCAGGTGGATTCCAAACAAATTTTTAAAGGTAAATATTTTGGTGGGCCTAAAAGCAGCCATCCTTAAAGAAAGCGTTAAAGCTCAAATATACAAATTACCCTTTATCCCGTTAGTACTTTGCATTCCCCTTACCTTACCGAGCCATCCTATACCCAATAGGAAAGATCATGCTAATATGAGTAATAAGAGAATATGATTCTCTCCAAGCACATGTGTAAATCGGAACGGACCCACCCCCGAGAATTAACGGACCTAACCCAAGAAGGAATTAGAGTAAAACCTGACAACAAGAAAAACCTCTACAACTTTTACCGTTGACCCTACACTGGTGTGCCACCCAGGAAAGACTAAAAAGAGAAGAAGGAACTCGGCAAATTATGCTCAAGCCTCGCCTGTTTACCAAAAACATCGCCTCTCGACAACTACATATGAGAGGTCCCGCCTGCCCTGTGACTAATGTTTAACGGCCGCGGTATCTTGACCGTGCAAAGGTAGCGCAATCACTTGTCTTTTAAATGAAGACCTGTATGAATGGCTAAACGAGGGCTTAACTGTCTCCTTCTCTAGGTCAATGAAATTGATCTCCCCGTGCAGAAGCGGGGATCCCGACATAAGACGAGAAGACCCTATGGAGCTTTAGACACAATGGCAGATCATGTTAAGAACCCTCCACCAAGAGATAAAACCCATTGAACCCTGCCCTGATGTCTTTGGTTGGGGCGACCGCGGGGAACCACAAAACCCCCGAGTGGAGCAAGAGTACTGCACTCTCAAACCCAAGAGCCACAGCTCTAAGAAACAGAATTTCTGACCTTACAGATCCGGCACAGCCGATTAACGGACAGAGTTACCCTAGGGATAACAGCGCAATCCCCTTTTAGAGCCCATATCGACAAGGGGGTTTACGACCTCGATGTTGGATCAGGACATCCTAATGGTGCAGCCGCTATTAAGGGTTCGTTTGTTCAACGATTAAAGTCCTACGTGATCTGAGTTCAGACCGGAGTAATCCAGGTCAGTTTCTATCTATGAAGCATTCTTTTCTAGTACGAAAGGACCGAGAAGAAGAGGCCCCTGCCCCAAGCACGCCTCCCCCTAACCTGATGACACCAACTAAATCAGACAAAAGGGCGCCCTCTCCCGCTAAAGATAATAGCCTGTCAGGGTGGCAGAGCCCGGTTAATGCAAAAGACCTAAGCCCTTTAAACAGAGGTTCAAGTCCTCTCCCTGGCTATGATTTCAACGCTCCTAAATGTCCTCGTCGGTCCTCTGGTCCTTGTACTCTTTGTTGTTTTGGCGGTCGCACTTCTCACTCTCGTTGAACGTAAAGTTCTAGGATACATGCAGCTACGAAAGGGCCCCAACGTGGTTGGCCCCTATGGCCTCCTCCAACCCTTTGCCGACGCCCTAAAACTTCTAACAAAAGAGCCTGTTCGACCCTCCACCGCCTCCCCCCTCCTCTTCCTCGTTGCCCCCATTATAGCCCTTATCCTCGCACTTACCCTTTGAACCCCCATACCCCTCCCCTTCCCTGTCGCCGACCTTAATTTAGGAGTCCTTTTTATTCTAGCCCTCTCAAGCCTAGCCGTTTACTCCATCCTTGGCTCAGGGTGAGCATCAAATTCCAAATATGCACTTATTGGGGCCCTCCGGGCCGTAGCTCAAACTATTTCCTACGAAGTTAGCCTGGGCCTTATCTTGCTTAACGCCATTATTTTTACGGGCGGCTTCACACTCCAAACCTTTAGCGTCGCACAAGAAAGTACTTGATTAATTCTACCAGCCTGACCCTTAGCCGCTATATGATACGTCTCCACCCTGGCTGAAACAAATCGCGCCCCCTTTGATCTCACTGAGGGAGAATCGGAACTTGTCTCAGGCTTTAATGTTGAATATGCAGGGGGGCCTTTCGCCCTATTTTTCCTAGCCGAATACGCCAACATCCTTTTAATGAATACTCTCTCCGCTACTCTCTTTCTTGGCTCCTCTGTGTTCCACGCGCTCCCTGAACTAACATCAATTACCTTAATGATCAAGGCAGTTCTTCTCTCTGTTTTATTCCTCTGAGTTCGTGCCTCCTACCCTCGCTTCCGGTACGACCAACTTATGCATCTAATCTGAAAAAATTTTCTTCCCTTAACACTAGCCCTAGTCCTCTGACATCTCTCCCTACCAATTGCCCTGTCTGGCCTACCCCCTCAGCTTTAAGCCATGGAGTTGTGCCTGAATTAAAGGGCCACTTTGATAGAGTGAATCATGAGGGTTAGAATCCCTCCAGCTCCTTAGAAAGAAGGGGTTTGAACCCTACCTGAAGAGATCAAAACTCTTAGTGCTTCCACTACACTACTTCCTAGTAAAGTCAGCTAAATAAGCTTTTGGGCCCATACCCCAAACATGTTGGTTAAAATCCTTCCTTTGCTAATGAACCCTTATATTCTTGCCACCCTCCTATTCGGACTAGGTCTTGGAACCACTATTACCTTCGCTAGCTCTCATTGGCTCTTTGCATGAATGGGCTTAGAGATTAATACACTTGCGATTATTCCCCTAATAGCCCAGTCCCATCACCCCCGCGCAGTTGAAGCCACCACTAAGTACTTCCTAGCCCAAGCCACTGCGGCTGCTATGCTACTCTTTGCGAGCATCTCCAATGCCTGACTTTCCGGCCAATGAGAAATTCACCAAATGTCCCACCCCTTACCAACAACCCTAATCACCCTCGCCCTAGCACTTAAAATTGGCCTTGCTCCCCTCCATACCTGAATGCCTGAGGTCCTTCAAGGACTAGACTTGACTACGGGCCTTATCCTCTCCACCTGACAAAAACTCGCCCCCTTCTGCCTGCTTCTTCAAATTCAGCCTACCAACACAACTATTCTTCTTGCGCTCGGAATTGCCTCTACCCTGGTGGGGGGCTGAGGGGGCCTGAATCAAACCCAACTTCGAAAAATCTTGGCCTACTCCTCAATCGCACATCTAGGCTGAATAATCCTGGTTCTCCAATTCTCCCCCTCCCTCACCTTCTTGACCCTTCTTATCTACTTCATTATAACTTTTTCCCTATTCATCTCCTTTAAAACTAGTAATGCCACTAACATTAATACCCTCGCCACCTCTTGAGCTAAAGCCCCTGCCCTTACCTCAATTATTCCCCTAATCCTCCTATCTCTAGGGGGCCTTCCACCTTTAACAGGCTTTCTCCCTAAGTGACTAATTCTACAGGAACTAACCAAGCAAGACCTTGCCCCACTTGCAACCATTGCTGCCCTCTCTGCCCTCCTAAGCCTTTTCTTCTACCTCCGACTTTCCTATGCAATGACCCTAACCATGACCCCTAACAACCTTACAGCTACACTCCCCTGGCGCCTTCCCTCACTCCAAGCGACACTTCCCCTAGCCATCGCCTCCTCCGCAACAATCTGCCTTCTCCCCCTTGCCCCTGCCACCGCTGCTCTTTTCACCTGGTAAGAGGCTTAGGATAGCACCAGTACCAAGGGCCTTCAAAGCCCTAAGCGGGAGTGAAAATCTCCCAGCCTCTGCATAAGACTTACGGGACACTAACCCACATCTTCTGCATGCAAAGCAGACACTTTAATTAAGCTAAAGCCTTTCTAGACAGGCAGGCCTCGATCCTACAAACTCTTAGTTAACAGCTAAGCGCCCAAACCAGCGAGCATCTATCTACCTTTCCCCCGCCTAGCCGGGCCAAATAGGCGGGGGAAAGCCCCGGCAGACGATTAGCCTGCTTCTTAAGATTTGCAATCTTACGTGATAACACCCCAGAGCTGTGGTAAGAAGAGGATTTGAACCTCTGTACATGGGGCTACAATCCACCGCTTAGCACTCAGCCATCTTACCTGTGGCAATCACACGTTGATTCTTCTCAACTAATCACAAAGATATCGGCACCCTTTATTTAGTATTTGGTGCTTGAGCCGGTATAGTCGGAACAGCCCTCAGCTTACTTATTCGTGCTGAACTGAGCCAACCAGGCTCTCTTCTGGGCGACGATCAAATTTATAACGTAATCGTCACCGCTCATGCATTTGTAATAATCTTTTTTATGGTAATGCCTATTATGATTGGGGGCTTTGGCAACTGACTGATTCCCCTCATGATTGGAGCCCCTGATATGGCCTTCCCTCGAATAAACAACATAAGCTTCTGGCTCCTTCCCCCCTCTTTCCTCCTTCTACTGGCCTCCTCAGGCGTAGAAGCAGGAGCTGGAACAGGCTGAACAGTCTATCCCCCTCTTGCAGGCAACCTGGCCCATGCAGGGGCTTCCGTAGACTTAACAATTTTCTCCCTTCACCTAGCAGGAATTTCATCAATTCTTGGGGCTATTAACTTCATCACAACAATTATTAATATGAAACCCCCTGCTATTTCACAGTATCAGACCCCCCTCTTCGTTTGAGCCGTTCTAATTACTGCCGTTCTTCTCCTTCTCTCTCTTCCTGTTCTTGCTGCCGGTATCACCATGCTGCTCACAGATCGTAATCTAAACACAACATTCTTTGACCCTGCAGGAGGAGGGGATCCCATCCTCTACCAACACCTCTTCTGATTCTTTGGCCACCCCGAAGTATATATCCTAATCCTTCCCGGCTTCGGGATAATCTCCCATATTGTAGCTTACTACTCCGGCAAAAAAGAACCATTCGGCTACATGGGAATGGTCTGAGCAATAATGGCTATCGGCCTCCTTGGCTTCATTGTGTGAGCCCACCACATGTTTACAGTTGGGATGGACGTAGACACCCGGGCCTACTTCACTTCCGCCACAATAATCATTGCCATCCCTACCGGGGTAAAAGTTTTCAGTTGACTTGCCACACTCCATGGCGGGGCTATCAAATGAGAAACTCCCCTTCTCTGAGCCCTGGGATTCATTTTTCTATTTACAGTCGGAGGACTAACCGGCATCGTTCTAGCCAACTCATCCCTAGATATTGTACTTCATGACACATACTACGTAGTCGCCCACTTCCACTATGTTCTGTCCATGGGTGCCGTATTTGCAATCATTGCTGCCTTTGTTCACTGATTCCCACTTTTTTCAGGGTACACACTACACAGCACATGAACCAAAATCCATTTTGGCGTTATGTTTATTGGCGTCAACCTTACCTTCTTCCCACAACATTTCCTGGGCCTAGCAGGTATACCCCGTCGATACTCTGACTACCCTGATGCCTACACACTTTGAAATACAGTCTCTTCAATTGGCTCGCTGATTTCCCTAGTGGCCGTAATCATATTCCTCTTTATTATCTGAGAAGCATTTGCTGCCAAACGAGAAGTACTATCAGTTGAGTTAACAGCCACTAACGTGGAATGACTACACGGCTGTCCTCCTCCCTACCACACATTTGAAGAACCTGCATTCGTACAAATTCAGCACACCCACTAAGCGTTTAGACTCCGAGAAAGGGAGGAATTGAACCCCCGTAAATTGGTTTCAAGCCAACCACATGGCCGCTCTGTCACTTTCTTCATAAGACACTAGTAAAGTACATTACACTGCCTTGTCAAGGCAGAGTCGTGGGTTGAACTCCCGCGTGTCTTGATCAATGGCACATCCCTCCCAACTAGGCTTTCAAGATGCAGCTTCCCCTGTAATAGAAGAACTTCTCCACTTTCACGATCACACCCTAATAATTGTCTTTTTAATCAGCACCCTGGTCCTTTACATTATTGTAGCTATAGTTACCACAAAACTTACAAATAAATTTATTCTGGACTCCCAAGAAATTGAAATTATCTGAACCCTTCTCCCAGCACTAATTCTAATTCTAATTGCCCTCCCATCCCTGCGCATCCTATACCTAATAGATGAAATTAATGACCCTCACCTAACAATCAAAGCCATAGGTCACCAGTGGTACTGAAGCTATGAATATACGGACTACGAGGACCTTGGATTTGACTCGTATATAATCCCCACACAAGACCTTACTCCCGGCCAATTCCGGCTTCTAGAAACAGACCACCGAATGGTAATCCCTGTAGAGTCCCCAGTTCGAGTCCTAGTCTCTGCCGACGACGTTCTCCACTCATGAGCCGTCCCAAGCTTAGGAATTAAAATAGACGCAGTCCCCGGCCGTCTAAACCAAACAGCCTTCATTACCTCTCGCCCAGGGGTTTTCTACGGTCAATGCTCAGAAATCTGTGGTGCAAATCACAGTTTTATGCCTATCGTTGTTGAAGCCGTTCCTCTTGAACATTTCGAAAACTGATCCTCCCTAATACTTGAAGACGCCTCGCTAAGAAGCTAAACAGGGAACAGCGTTAGCCTTTTAAGCTAAAGAATGGTGGCCCCCAACCACCCTTAGCGAAATGCCACAACTTAACCCCTCTCCTTGATTTCTGATTCTTGTATTCTCGTGAATTGTCTTTCTAACCATTCTCCCACCCAAAGTGCTCGCCCACACATTCCCCAACGAGCCTGTATCCCACTCCAAACAAAAACCCCAAACAGAGCCCTGAAACTGACCATGACATTAAGCTTCTTCGATCAATTTATAAGCCCCACCCTACTAGGTATTCCCCTGATTGCTCTGGCACTCACACTGCCCTGAGTCCTGTTTCCCCAGCCATCAACACGATGAATAAATAATCGCCTCTTAACCCTCCAAAACTGATTTATTTCCCGCTTTACCCAACAGATTTTTCAACCAATTAATCCCCCCGGCCACAAGTGAGCCCTTATTCTAACCTCTCTGATGCTCTTCCTTATTTCCCTAAATATGCTAGGCCTCCTTCCATATACTTTTACCCCTACCACCCAACTATCCCTTAATATGGCTTTAGCCGTACCCCTCTGACTTGCCACCGTTATTATTGGTATGCGCACCCAGCCAACACATGCCCTAGGACACCTCCTCCCAGAAGGCACCCCCACACTGCTGATTCCTGTACTGATTATCATTGAAACCATTAGCCTATTTATTCGACCTCTGGCCCTTGGAGTCCGACTTACAGCCAATTTAACTGCAGGACACCTACTAATTCAACTCATTGCTACTGCTGCCTTCGTCCTTCTCCCAATCATGCCTACCACAGCCATTCTTACTTCCGTCCTACTTCTCCTACTTACCCTCCTGGAAGTTGCCGTAGCTATAATCCAGGCCTACGTATTTGTTCTTCTCTTAAGCCTCTACCTACAAGAAAACGTCTAATGGCCCATCAAGCACACGCATACCACATAGTTGACCCCAGCCCCTGACCCCTAACAGGCGCAGTAGCTGCCCTATTAATGACCTCAGGTCTTGCAATCTGAATACACTTCAACTCCGTTACTCTAATGTCTTTGGGACTTGTCCTACTCCTCTTGACCATATACCAGTGGTGACGGGACATTGTCCGGGAAGGAACCTTCCAAGGCCATCATACCCCTCCCGTTCAAAAAGGCCTCCGTTACGGTATAATTCTATTCATTACATCAGAAATTTTTTTCTTCCTCGGATTCTTCTGAGCCTTCTATCACTCAAGCCTCGCCCCAACTCCCGAACTAGGTGGCTGCTGACCCCCATCCGGCATTACTACACTTGATCCCTTTGAAGTCCCCCTCTTAAACACAGCAGTCCTTCTCGCCTCTGGTGTAACAGTAACCTGGGCACATCACAGCATTATGGAAGGCCACCGAAAACAAGCAATCCAATCCCTCACTTTAACCATCCTGCTTGGCTTCTACTTTACAGCCCTCCAAGCATTAGAATACTATGAAGCCCCCTTTACGATTGCAGACGGGGTTTATGGCTCTACCTTCTTTGTTGCCACAGGCTTCCATGGCCTCCATGTAATTATTGGGTCCACTTTCCTGGCCGTCTGTCTTCTTCGCCAAGTCCAATATCACTTCACATCAGAACATCACTTCGGCTTTGAAGCCGCTGCCTGATACTGACACTTCGTTGACGTAGTGTGATTATTCTTATATATCTCTATCTACTGATGAGGCTCATAATCTTTCTAGTATTAATGTTAGTACGAGTGACTTCCAATCACACAGTCTTGGTTAAAATCCAAGGAAAGATAATGAATCTGGTTATAATTATAGTTACCATCGCCTCAGCCCTTTCTGTTATTCTAGCACTAATTGCCTTCTGGCTCCCACTTATAAACCCTGATTACGAAAAGCTTTCACCCTACGAATGCGGCTTTGACCCCCTTGGCTCAGCACGACTTCCATTCTCCCTCCGCTTTTTCTTAGTCGCCATTCTCTTTCTTCTCTTTGACCTAGAAATTGCACTTCTTCTTCCCCTTCCATGAGGTGACCAGCTCTTATCCCCCCTTTTGACCTTTACTTGGGCCTCTCTTGTCCTTACCCTTTTAACTCTTGGCCTAATTTACGAATGACTTCAAGGAGGCCTCGAATGAGCAGAATAGGCATTTAGTTTAAGAAAAACATTTGATTTCGGCTCAAAAACTTATGGTTTAAGTCCATATCTGCCTAATGACCCCAGCACACTTCGCATTTTCGTCCACCTTTATGTTGGGCTTAGCAGGCCTCGCCTTCCACCGAACACACCTCCTTTCCGCCCTTCTCTGTCTTGAAGGCATAATGCTCTCTCTATTTATTGCCCTGGCCCTCTGAACCCTCCAACTCGACTCAACAAACTTTGCATCTTCTCCTATAATTCTCCTGGCCTTCTCGGCCTGTGAGGCAAGTGCAGGCCTTGCTCTTCTAGTAGCTACTGCACGCACACACGGCACTGACCGACTCCAAAGCCTTAACCTTCTACAATGCTAAAAATCCTTGCCCCAACAATTTTTTTGTTCATATCAACTTGGCTCACACCTAAAAAGCACCTCTGATCTTCCACCCTTCTTTATAGTCTCATTATTGCGATCGCCAGTTTGCTGTGACTAGCCACACCCTCTGAAACAGGCTGGTCCTTTCTTAGCCCCTACATGGCTTCTGACCCCCTTTCTACCCCTCTTTTAGTTCTAACCTGCTGACTTCTCCCCCTCATAGTCCTTGCAAGTCAAAACCATTTAAAAATGGAGCCCACTAATCGCCAACGAGCCTACATCTCCCTGCTAATCTCATTACAAATCTTCTTAATTATAGCATTTAGTGCAACAGAAGTGGTTATATTTTACGTAATGTTTGAAGCCACCCTTATTCCCACCCTAATTATTATTACCCGTTGGGGTAATCAGATAGAGCGCTTAAATGCTGGAACTTACTTCTTATTTTATACACTTGCAGGCTCTCTCCCCCTCTTAGTGGCCCTACTGGTCTACCAAAGCTCGGCAGGCACTCTGTCATTCCTCACACTACCCCACCTCCCCCACATTTACCTCCACACGTGAGCAGATAAGCTCTGATGAGCAGCATGCTTACTAGCATTCCTCGTCAAGATACCCCTCTACGGAGCGCACCTTTGGCTCCCCAAAGCACACGTAGAAGCCCCAATTGCCGGCTCCATGGTGCTAGCTGCAGTTTTATTAAAGCTAGGGGGATATGGCATGATACGGGTCCTTATTGTCCTAGACCCCTTAACTAAAGAGCTCAGCTACCCCTTTATTATTTTAGCTCTCTGGGGAGTAATTATGACGGGCTCTATCTGCCTTCGCCAAACAGATCTTAAGTCACTCATTGCCTACTCCTCCGTCAGTCACATAGGCCTTGTAGCAGCGGGAATCCTTATTCAAACACCCTGAGGCTTCACAGGAGCCCTTATCTTAATAATTGCCCACGGCCTGACTTCCTCGGCACTCTTCTGCTTGGCTAACACTAACTACGAACGGACGCACAGTCGCACAATACTCTTGGCTCGAGGCCTCCAAACAGTCCTTCCTCTAATGGCCACATGGTGATTTATTGCAAGCCTAGCTAATTTAGCACTTCCTCCCCTCCCTAATCTTATAGGAGAGCTAATGATTATTACATCATTATTTAACTGATCGATGTGAACACTAATTCTTACGGGCCTGGGGACGCTTATCACTGCCAGCTATTCCCTCTACATGTTTCTTCTTACACAACGAGGCCCTCTCCCCAGCCACCTTATCTCTTTAGACCCCTCCCACTCCCGAGAACACCTCCTTCTTACCCTTCACCTTCTTCCCCTCCTTCTCCTGGTTCTTAAGCCTGAACTCGTGTGAGGTTGAACTGCCTGTAGATATAGTTTAGTTAAAATGCTAGATTGTGATTCTAGAGACAGGGGTTAAAATCCCCTTATCCACCGAGAGAGGCTCGCCAGCAACGATGACTGCTAATTTTCGCCACCTCGGTTAAACCCCGGGGCTCACTCGCACCCTCTAGCTTCTAAAGGATAATAGTTCATCCGTTGGTCTTAGGAACCAAAAACTCTTGGGTGCAACTCCAAGTAGTAGCTATGCACGTTACCCCTGTCATTTTATCCTCATGCCTTTTAATCGTCTTCCTTATTCTTCTATACCCGGTTTTGACAACCCTCACACCCTCCCCCCACACCCCTGACTGAGCCGTACTAAAAGTCAAAACAGCCGTCAAACTAGCATTTTTTACTAGCCTCTTGCCTCTTTTCCTTTTCCTTGACCAAGGCGCAGAAACAATTGTTACCGCCTGAACTTGAACCAACACCCTAACATTTGATATAAACATTAGCTTCAAATTTGATATTTACTCATGCATCTTCGTGCCTATTGCCCTTTATGTAACCTGGTCTATTCTAGAATTCGCGTCCTGGTACATACATGCAGACACTAATATAAACCGCTTTTTCAAGTACCTTTTAATTTTCCTAATCGCCATGATTGTTCTTGTAACAGCCAACAATATATTTCAACTCTTCATTGGGTGAGAAGGCGTAGGAATCATGTCATTCCTTCTTATCGGCTGATGACATGGCCGAAGCGATGCCAATACAGCAGCCCTTCAGGCGGTCGTCTATAACCGCGTTGGCGATATTGGCCTAATTCTAGCCATGGCCTGGATCGCAACAAACCTAAACTCTTGAGAAATACAGCAAATCTTTACTGTGTCTAAAGAATTTGACCTTACCTTGCCACTCCTCGGGTTAATTTTGGCTGCCACTGGGAAATCTGCACAATTTGGTCTTCATCCATGGCTTCCCTCCGCCATGGAGGGTCCTACACCGGTCTCTGCCCTACTACACTCAAGCACCATGGTCGTCGCGGGCATTTTCCTCCTCATTCGACTTAGTCCTTTAATAGAAAATAATCAGACGGCACTAACTGCCTGTCTCTGCCTCGGAGCCCTAACAACCCTTTTTACCGCCACTTGCGCCCTCACCCAAAATGACATCAAAAAAATTGTAGCTTTCTCAACATCAAGCCAGCTAGGCCTTATAATAGTAACCATCGGCCTCAACCAACCCCAGTTGGCCTTCCTCCATATTTGTACCCATGCCTTTTTTAAAGCAATGCTCTTCCTGTGTTCGGGGTCTATCATCCACAGCCTTAGCGACGAACAAGACATCCGCAAAATGGGGGGCATACATCACCTAACCCCTTTCACATCCTCCTGCCTAACCATTGGAAGCCTTGCTTTAACAGGGACCCCCTTCCTAGCCGGCTTTTTCTCAAAAGACGCAATCATTGAAGCCCTTAACACGTCTTACCTCAACGCCTGAGCCCTTATCCTCACCCTCCTTGCAACTTCTTTTACAGCGGTATACAGCCTTCGAGTAGTTTATTTTGTCTCCATGGGACACCCCCGATTTAACCCCCTCTCCCCCATTAATGAAAATAACCCCTCTGTAATTAACCCTATCAAACGCTTAGCGTGAGGAAGCATTATTGCGGGCCTTTTAATTACCTCTAACATCGTACCACAAAACACACCGGTTATGACTATACATCCCCTTCTAAAGCTTGCAGCCCTAACAGTTACCATCTTAGGCCTCCTGACTGCCCTTGAACTTGCCTCACTCACCTCCCAACAGTTTAAGGTTAAGCCCCACACCCCTACGCATCATTTCTCAAACATATTAGGATTTTTCCCACATATTATTCACCGCCTTCTCCCTAAGCTTAATCTTCTCTTAGGGCAAGCCATTGCCAGCCAAATAGTAGACCAAACCTGACTAGAAAAATCAGGGCCTAAGGCAACTGCATCTCTTAATACACCCCTCATTACATCTACAAGCAACATCCAACGAGGCTTAGTGAAGACCTACCTCTCCCTATTCTTTTTTACAGCCCTTCTAGCCGTCGCCATTGTTTCAGTTTAAACTGCTCGTAACGCCCCCCGACCTATCCCTCGTGTTAATTCTAGCACAACGAACAAGGTCAATAGGAGCACTCACGCCCCTGTAATCAACAAACCACCTCCTGACGAGTACATTATGGCCACTCCGCCAATATCACCACGCAGTATAGAAAATTCTCCAAACTCATCACACACTATTCAACTTTCCTGATATCAGCCCCCTACTACTATTCCCGCCGCCACACCAACTCCACCTAAATACCCCACCACCAGCCCTAAAACAGGCCAGCTTCCCCACCCCTCTGGGTAAGGCTCAGCTGCCAATGCAGCCGAATATGCAAATACGACTAGTATTCCCCCCAGATAAATTAAAAACAAGATTAAAGATAAGAAAGAGCCTCCGTGCCCCACTAGCACCCCACAGCCCATCCCTGCAACTAGCACCAACCCCAAGGCCGCAAAATAGGGCGAGGGATTGGACGCAACAGCCGCTAAACCTACTACAAGCCCAAATAACAAACAGTATATTATATAAACCATAGTTCCTGCCAGGGTTCTCACCAGGACTAATGGCTTGAAAAACCACCGTTGTATTCAACTACAAGAACCTTAATGGCCAACCTACGGAAAACTCACCCCCTCCTAAAAATTGCAAACAACGCACTGGTGGACCTCCCAGCACCAGTAAACATCTCCGCTTGATGAAATTTTGGCTCCCTACTAGGGCTATGTCTAATTGCCCAAATCTTAACGGGACTATTTTTGGCAATGCACTATACATCAGATATCTCTACTGCTTTCTCATCCGTTGCTCACATTTGTCGTGACGTTAACTACGGCTGACTCATCCGGAACATGCATGCTAACGGAGCATCTTTCTTCTTTATCTGTATTTACCTGCATATTGGTCGGGGCCTTTATTACGGTTCCTACCTATATAAAGAAACCTGAACTGTGGGGGTAGTCCTCCTCCTTCTTGTCATAATGACAGCCTTCGTTGGGTACGTCCTACCCTGAGGACAAATATCATTTTGAGGTGCCACGGTAATTACTAACCTCCTATCCGCTGTCCCTTACGTCGGGGATGCCCTCGTGCAATGAATTTGAGGCGGATTCTCAGTTGACAACGCAACTTTGACCCGATTCTTTGCCTTCCACTTCCTCTTCCCCTTTGTAGTAGCTGCCGCTACTATAGTTCACTTGGTCTTCCTCCACGAGACTGGATCCAACAACCCAACAGGCCTAAATTCAGATGCTGATAAAATCTCCTTCCACCCCTACTTCTCGTACAAAGACCTATTGGGATTCGCCCTTCTGCTGGCTACCCTAATTGCACTTGCATTATTCTCGCCTAACCTTCTAGGGGACCCAGAAAACTTCACACCCGCCAACCCACTGGTAACACCTCCTCACATTAAACCTGAGTGGTACTTCCTGTTTGCATACGCAATCTTACGATCTATTCCTAATAAACTGGGAGGCGTTCTTGCTCTTCTAGCATCCATCCTCGTCCTCATGGTAGTGCCAATTCTTCACACATCTAAACAGCGAAGCCTAACTTTCCGCCCCTTTACACAATTTCTATTTTGACTCCTAGTTGCTGATGTAATGATCCTTACATGAATTGGAGGAATGCCAGTAGAACACCCCTTCGTCATTATTGGACAGGTAGCCTCCTTCCTTTACTTCTTCTTATTCCTTGTTCTTTCGCCTGCCGCAGCTTGACTAGAAAACAAAGTCCTCGGATGATAATGCATTAGTAGCTCAGCGCTAGAGCGCCGGTCTTGTAAACCGGATGTCGAGGGTTAAAGTCCCTCCTGTTGCTCAAAGAAAGGGGATTTTAACCCCGACCCCTAACTCCCAAAGCTAGGATTCTAAAAATTAAACTATTCTTTGCCGGACTTAGCCCCATAGTACATATATGTATTATCCCCATTAATAAATATTAAACATTTTAAGTAGTGTAACCCTACATTAATGAAGATTCCACAATAATGTTTTTAATCATAGAACTAATACATATTATGAAGGCATACATAAACCATTAGTTCCTACTGAACCTACATCTATTTTGATAAGACGAAATTGAATTGCCCTATCATAACTCTCATCAGTCTAGTTATACCAGGACTCAACACCTCTGCAAGTCAAATTCCTATGTAGTAAGAGACCACCATCAGTTGATTCCTTAATGTACACGTTTATTGAGGGTGTTGAGACAAAAATCGTGGGGGTCGCACTTATCACTTTTTTACTGGCATCTGGTTCCTATTTCAGGGCCATATCTAGGTACCATCCCCCATTCTTTCCTTGAAGCTTGCATAAGTTAATGGTGGTAATACATACTCCTCATTACCCCCCATGCCGAGCGTTCTTTCTAATGGGCCACTGGTTCTTTTTTCTCTTTTCCTTTCAACTGGCATTTCAGAGTGCATACAGACATGTTGTATTAAGGTTGAACATTTCCTTGCCCGCGAGGAAATGTAATGAGTGATATTAAACTTTGATTTATGAATTACATAAGTGATATCAAGAGCATAAAGGTGTAAAATTTCCCCTAACTTTCTTATGAATCACCCCCTCGGTTTTTGCGGGTCAAACCCCCCTACCCCCCTATACTCGATAGATCCTTATAACTCCTGCAAACCCCCCGGAAACGGAAAGTCTCTACTAGTATTTTTACCTCTTCAGAATGTTTGTATCTTATAATATTACAATATTGCAAGC